CTAATTGCTTAACAGAATTTTTTTTAGAAATTTAGAATTATAAAAGGAATCTAATGGCTAGATCCACGAAAGAACATGAAAAAAGTTTAACGAGGTACAACTAGCAATTCCCTATTACTCTCTTAGGGAGTCGACCATGGATTAATTCCTCTTTCATTTGGAGGTATTGAATACACCCACACCCAAAATTCTGAGCTTCATGTTATTCTTACCAATAGACATGTCAGAGCTAGAGGCATCCCAATCGGATTAAATAGGATGACAGTTTTTCATTCTGAATCTGTAAAATCGTAATTTCGATCAAATCACACATCGCAGTATACCAGGCCTTCTAATTCCTTAAGAGGTTTATCTGAAAGATTCGCGATATAACTAGGAAGACGTTTCAAATACCACACATGAGTCACCGGGCATGCTAGTTTGATGTATCCCATTTGATATCTTCGGATCCGAGAATCAACAGATTCGACTCCGCATTGTTCGCAAAATTTCGGTTCTTCTTTTTCACCCCCGATCACTCGATAATTTCCACAAGCACAAATTCCACTTTTTATAGGTCCAAAAATTCTTTCACAAAACAACCCATCTTTTTCCGGTTTATTGGTTTTGTAATGAAAAGTATAGGGTTTTGTCACCTCTCCAACTATCTCTCCATTCGGTAGGATTTTGTTGGCCCAAGCACGTATTTGTTTAGGAGAAACTAATCCAATTCGAAGTTGTTGATGTTTATACTGATCGATCATAGAAGAAAAATTCTGATTCATTCCGATCAAACTTCCTTCCTATTAATCTGGAAGTTTTTCTCAGATACAAGGAAATGATTCAGTTCCAGAGATAAAGATCGTAGTTCGCGAACGAGCAATCGAAAGGATTCTGGCGCACCCTCAGGATTAGGTATTGTTCCCCCAACGATCGTGGTACCAAGTACTTCCTGACGAGCTCTAATATGATCGGATTTATAAGTGAGCATCTCTTGTAAAATATGAGCAACACCAAATCCCTCTAGAGCCCAAACTTCCATTTCTCCTACTCGTTGTCCACCTTGCTTAGCCCTTCCCCTAAGGGGTTGTTGTGTAACAAGTGCATAATGACCACTGGAACGTCCGTGGATTTTATCATCAACTTGATGAATTAATTTTAACATATAGGACTTTCCTATTATAACAGGTTGTTCAAAAGGATCTCCTGTTCTTCCATCAAATATTCTGCTCTTTCCAGGATACTCGGGTTCAAATACCCATGGATTTGCTGTTTGCTTACTGGCTTCATATAATTCAGAAAACACTAGTTTTCTCGAAGCCTCTTGCTCGTATCTCTCATCAAAGGGTGTTATTCTATAATGTCTGCCCAGCAGGTCTCCCGCTAACCCGAGCGAGCATTCAAACATCTGTCCCACATTCATTCGCGAAGGTACTCCTAATGGATTGAATACCATATCAACAGGTGTTCCATCTTGCAAATAAGGCATATCCTGTCTAGGCAAAATTTTTGAAATGATACCTTTATTCCCATGTCTTCCAGCTACTTTATCGCCCACTTTGATTTTACGTTTCTGTGAGATATATACACGAATCATTTCTGGATTATAAATGGAACCCCCCTTTTTCTGGCCCCACCTGACATCAATAACTCGACCTCTTCCGCCTATAGGCAACTTTAGACAAGTTTCTTTTGCAGTGGATACCTGAATGCCAAGTATGGCTCGTAATAATCTATCTTCTGGAGCATAGGATGATTCTTTCGCTGTCTGAGGCGTTAATTTACCTACTAAAACATCACCAGTTTCTACCCAAGATCCCAGCATCACAATTCCATTTCTGTCTAAATTGCGGAGTAAATAAGGCTCTAAATGAGGTATTTCATTAGTGATTCTTTCAGGTCCTTGGCTTGTCACATGAGTCTGAATTTCATATTTCCGGATATGAAAAGAAGTATAAATATCGTCATAGACTAGACGTTCGCTAATGAGTACGGCATCTTCAGAATTGTAACCTTCCCATGGCATATAAGCTACTGATACATTTTTCCCCAAAGCGAGTTCGCCACCAACCGTAGCCGCACCATCCGCCAAAATTTGCCCCTTTTTCAGGCATTTACCCCGATGAACCTTAGGTTTTTGATGCATCCAAGTATTCTTGTTGGAACGCTGATACATAACCAACGGAATGCTTATAGTGTCCCCATTACCTGATAAAACGATCTTTTCAGCATCGGTATAAATGATCTTTCCCTCGCGTTCGGCTATAGCCGAACCCCCTGAATCGAGAGCCGCTTGGCGTTCCAAGCCGGTTCCAACAATACACTTTTCGGACTGAGAAAGCGGAACTGCTTGACGCTGCATATTAGAACTCATTAAAGCCCGATTCGCATCATTATGCTCGATAAAAGGAATGAGAGAAGCTCCAATAGAAAAATATTGGAAGGGATAAATATTTCGAAGATGAATCTGTTCCCATGCAATAGTCAAGAATTCTTGACGGTATCGAGCTGGACCAACTTCTTCTTCCTGAATACCCCGAGTCAACGCCAAAGAATTTCCCGCCGCCACCATATAGTATTCATCTCTACTCGGGGATAAATAAACCATCTGTTCTTCTTTTGATCTCTCAGATATTTCATAAAATGGGGTCTCTATAGACCCCCAATCACCAACCCTTGCATGAATAGCTAAGGACCCAATAAGTCCAACATTGATTCCCTCGGACGTATCAATTGGGCAAATACGCCCATAGTGACTAGGATGGATATCTCGTATACGAAAACTAGCAGTTCGTCCTGTCAATCCCCCAGGACCCAAATAACTCGATTTTCGCCCATGAACTATTTGTGTCAATGGATTAGTTCGATCCAAGACTTGAGATAAAGGGTGTAGGCCGAAAAATGATTCATAAGTTGTTGTTAATGGAGTTGAAGTTACCAAATTACGAGGAGTCGGTATTAATTTATGCCGAATTGCTCCACATATAGTTCCCCGAACCACATTTTCCAAGCGAACCAAAGCCAATCCGAATTGATCCTGTAACAGATCCGCTACAGAACGAATACGTTTATTTTTCAAGTGATTCATATCGTCGAGTGTACCCATTCCAAATTTCATTCCGATCAAATGATCGGCAGCAGCTAATACATCCCGTGGTAACAAAAACGTATTGTTCTGGGGTATATCAAGATTCAGTCTCTGGTTCATATTCCGTCGGCCAATCCTTCCTAATTCACATCTTTGTTGAAAAAATTTCTTTTGTAATTCTTTACATAAGGACTCAGAAAACACCGGATCACCGCCTACACAAGCAAATTTTTGATAAAACTCTAAAATGGCATTCTCCTTTGAACCAATCTTTTTTTTCTCCTTCTCGTTTGGGAAAGACAAGAAAATTTCAGGGTAGCAAACATTGTCTAGAATTTCTCTTAGACTTGAACCCATAGCTGATGATAGAACTAGAATAGAAATTTTTTGTTTCCTGCTTACACGGGCCCATATCCTTTCTTTTCTATCAATCTCTAATTCTGATCTTCCTCCCCAATCTGATATTATGGTGCCAGTATAGACAGAAATTCCGTTATGATCCAATCCTGTACTGTAATAAATACCGGGACTTTGCAATATTTGATTGATGACAATTCTGTAAATTCCATTTACTATAGAGGTTCCCAAGGAATTCATTAGAGGAATGTTTCCAAGCAATACGGTTTGTTCTTGCATATTTCTACCGGTTCTCCAAATTAACCCCGCCGGTACATATAACTCAGAGGAATATGTAATTGATTCATACACAGCATCTCTTTCTTTTATCAAAGGTTCCACCAATTGATAAGATTCCCCAAATAATTGAAATTCAATTTCTTGATCTGTATCTTCAATTTTTGGAAATTGATGAAGTTCTTCCATCAAGCCCTGATCAATGAACCTACAAAATCCCTCAAATTGGATCTGACTAAATCCAGGTATTGTAAACATTCCCTCATCTCCACCATCCCGGAGCATCTTTAGTTTCCCGTTTTTCGAAAAAATCCCATTATTGGCTCACTCTTTACCGAACCGTACGGATACAGATCGATCTAGCAATGATGGAATGTATATTCCGTTTACTGAATCACATGAAATTTTATTCAACCCCAAACACATACATATATATGTTATATGTAAATGGAATGTATGGGCGGAGGGAGAAGGAGAATTTTGTACTAAAATTCGAGCAACAGATGCAAATCTAAATGACTCGATAAAACATTCATGGAAACAAGTTGGATTCTGCCACTGATACCATACCTATGGATACCATACCTATGGAATCTTATTACTTATTAGAGATTATTAGAGAGGTCTATTTGATCCAATTTCTTTGTATATCTTCTACCTTTTATCTATCAATTATGTTATGATATTATGATCAGATCTGGTTAGGTACCAGAAAAATGGATTGATTCGGGATTTGATCTGTTCTATATCTACTATATCTATGTTATATAAATGATAGAGAGACAGAATAATCAGAACATTACATTAGAAAAATCCGGGTGGCTTTTATTTTAGCACTTAGCTCGTTGATTCCGTTGTTCAAAAGATAATTCACACAAAGGAGGGATCTATTTCGACCATTTCATTTTAGTTGTTAGTAGAATACAATTGCAGTACGTACGTAAGAGGAGTTGTATCAATGAAGTAATGCGAAGCTAGCTAATCTCGCTAGCCCATACTTTATTGCAGTTACACTTGGATATATATTTCGTTCGTGCTATATCATGAATTTCTATTCCAAATGGATCATGATTGACTCTAAGGGTGTGTAAGCTATCTTACTGTTTGGGGTTTACATAAACACATAGTTGTTATTATAATTAATTGGAATGGAATTGGATTGATACTGATTCGTCATGTATCAATTTGATTGATTTTCTTCTTATTACACTTCTTATTACATTAAGGTAAAGCATTTGGAGATCCAAAGAACCATTCGTAAATTCACATTCACATTCGTGAAATAGTTAATGGTTCCAATTAAGTATTAAATGACTGTGACTGGAAATTTATTCTTTATTTTCTTTTTATTTCAATGCAATCAATAAAAAGGGAAGTTTTTAGGTCTTATGTTGAGATACTATACAATAGATCTAAGAAAATCTAAGAAAATAATCTCAACTAGAGGAAGGGTAAGTTGGGTAAAAAGATGGATAGGATAAGGAAAACAGAATTGGAAGATGCAAATCCAATAAAAACCAATGATTCAGTAACCCTCTCCAAAAAGAGTATTTACGCCCATTTATTATTTCTTTTTTGGCGGCATGGCCGAGTGGTAAGGCGGGGGACTGCAAATCCTTTCTCCCCAGTTCAAATCCGGGTGTCGCCTGATCAACACAAAAAATGGCTCGGAATCCTGCTTCGCTGATATAACTGGCCTGATTCTTGCCCGGTGGACGAAAAGGACTGTTGATACTTTATTTTATTTATCTTCAGAATCCGCTTCAAAATACGCAGGTTCTATGAAAGAAGGGCTGTAAATCTTTGCTCCGAGGATCCAACTTATAGGAAAGACTATAACTATCAATCTTTCCTAATTACCATACCCTACCAATGCCCCCTGTAGGGTCTCCTGATTCAGTCGTGAATTAGATCTCGCTTAGATTCGCCACGGGGGAAATCCTAGGGGTTGTGGAGAGGGCTGAAGATACTTTGTATACAGGCCGTACTCGCGATAGGATTTCAGTGCTCAGCCAGTCATTCAATAGTGAATGGTTAACTGGCCCCTATAGAAGAAAGTAAAAAAAGAATTTTTAATTTTTCTGTGGTAACCCCCGCAATGTAGCAATGTAATAGGGTGTCTACCAATTGTTTCACAGAAACAGAGATAGTAAGGTTTAGCTTAGGGAGAGACAGTTATCCATCTTGATGGTATATATGTAGATATATTTTCCCTATGAAACGCAACAAAACAAAGAATAGATCTTACTATTACGACATGTTCCATTCCCCTAGTAACATCCCCTTGATACTTCCAATGGGTAACGTGTATCTGTTGCGCTTGTGCTTAATTCTTCCTCACCACAAATCAATCCTATATAGGAAATAGAGACTTGTTACAATACAAGCGGATCCATTGGATCGGTTTGTCAATAGCTTTAAGTCATAATCTCTTTTTTTTGACTCTGCACCACCAATTCCCCTATTATTATTTTAGGGATCAATAATGTAACAATTCCTTCATATTCATCGAGATAGGGGGCATGATTCACATGGATATAGTAAGTCTCGCTTGGGCTGCTTTAATGGTAGTTTTTACGTTTTCCCTTTCACTCGTAGTATGGGGAAGAAGTGGACTCTAAGGGTACTACTAATTGAGTGTAATTGAGTTGAGTAATCAGCTTGTATCAATTGTTGAATTTCATAATTAGATCGTTTTATGTTTAAATAAACATATCTTCCATCTCAAAATTCCACAGAAATTTAGTAATTAATTACCTTTCATTTTCATTTAACCTTTGGATCCGCTATCTCAATTATTCCCGCGTTCGTATTTTGAAAATCAAAGCAACTCCCCTGATAATGATAGAAAATTGATTTTTTCCAATCAAATTGATTCCTCCAAAATATTCCATTTCATTTTGATGAACCCGTTCTTTCTTACCATAACATTAACATCATTATGGCATAACATTAACATCATTATGGATATTACAATGAGGAGCAACAATCCCTATTTGATTTCTTTCCCTCTTTACTGTTCAAAGGGGGAGTCGTTCTGCTATTATGTAGAGTAGATACAACTTTATACTGTAGGCGACCTAACCTTGGAGAGGCTACGCATAAGAAAAGAAAAGAAGAGCGCCCGGTGATCCACATATACTTACCTTAGACTCCTGGCATTTTATTTATGCTTTATCGCCTCACCATCAGGGTTCAAGCATGAAAAAAGGTCTACTACCCCTTTTCCAGATACGAATAACTTACCATAGAACTCCTTGGATCGTCTAGTACAGATCATCCAATTCACAATTCTTTCTTTTTCTTCGGAATTTAATTCTAAAAAAAATTACTTGCCTTTCTTTTGTATATGCACATACTACTCCTCCACTCTTTCGCAATAGTTAAATTAATTAGTTCTACTACTTAATTTAATCAAACAAAAATCTATCCTGATTACTGATTATCATTATGAAAGTTATTAACTTAATGAAAGATTAATGAAAGAGAAACCTATGAATTAGTACAATTAAGTTATTAACGTTAGATTATTTCGGATTCATCAAAATAAAAACGAATGGATGGGTGGAGCGAAGAGATGGAATGGGAGTGCTATTTGAATCTATATATATATTATATATAATATGTGATAATGAATTTATGGATTTGCATCCACATGTATGTATGTAGATTGATTTTAAATTGATCTCTATCAATTCCATATTCCATATCTTCATACAATAGATAGTACGGTAGAAAGGTTCATATAGTTCTCCCCACCGTACTATCTCATCTATTGGATACATACACCGAGGATTCAATCCAGTCTGCTCATTTAATTTAAGACTTGGAATTGTCATCCCTTTCTTTCATTTATTGAATCATTTTTAAAAGAACTAAACTAATAAAATGAGACTAACTCAAGTTTCATTCAAATTAATCATTTTGACTGACTGTTTTTACGTAGATGATAAGTAAAAAAGCAGTAGGAACTAGAATGAACAGCGCAGTAGCAATAAATGCGAGTATATTTACTTCCATAATCTCATAATTTAATTTTATTTTGCTTCGCAAGAAATCGGGATCTAATCCCATAGAGATGATCAATCCTTCTCCATAATTTTGAAATTCAATGGGATTAATTAAATCCTGATGATACTGAATCGGATTCTAATATCATGAATAACAATATCTGATCTATCAAATCAATTCATCGTCGAGAATTGAATAGTATAACATAGGAAGATCTTTTATCCATACTGAATCGAAAAATTGCATTCCTGACCCCCACCCAAGAATCCCTTTGAATTTCTCATATTTTTCTACTCTTTCGTTCCTTTCTATAACCCGCCGTCCTCATTCTTTATAGAATGATATCATATGAATGAGGTTGAGGTTCGACCAGTATTCCATCCGTCATAGATCCAAACAGTAGAAGTGAACTGGAAAACGAATTAAGTTCTAAGCTAAGTTTTTGTGATGACCTAATCTTCTTGAAAGACAGAGTCTTGAAAGACAGAGAAAAATGAAAAAAAAGATTATTCGTTCTATTTTCTATTCTCCACCCCCAGAACAGAAAGACAGGATCTTTGATTGATCTTTTATTAGTATTCGTATCCTCCTTCCTTTCCTTAATTCAGACGTATAAATCGAGAATCCAGCGTGCAATTTGGGCGAGATAAAGAGATTGTCCCCAATTCCATTAGTAATTGAGCTTACCTTGCCCGATGATAAATGTGAAATAAGGATCCTTCCACCTGGAATTAGACACTGCTCTTTGTCTCCTCCCCTTCGCAGAAGGCGGAGAGATGAATCAATCGATTCATAGGATCCCAGGTCGATGCGGGACTGACGGGGCTCGAACCCGCAGCTTCCGCCTTGACAGGGCGGTGCTCTGACCAATTGAACTACAATCCCAAGAAAATGAGGTGTACAGCTTACATTATTTATTGTTTATTTTGATTTTATATTTTGATTTTATTTCATCGAACCATAACCGTATAGATAGATCATATAAAAAAATACGACGCCTGTAACGGATATACTGATATACATATCTACATAGATAGAAGAGAAGATGAAGATGGATGGATAAATAGCAAAGCAACCTGTGGTTATTGCCAAATTGACTGACAATCCATCTTTCAATGAAAAAGGGCTCTTTTCTTTTTCATCTTTTCATTTTATTTCTCGGATTGGCTGAAAATAATTCAATTCATAGATCCAGATTGTTAGAAACATCAGAACATGGAGGAACAAATAGAATCAAGTTGACTCTTTATTCCTCCATATCATCATGTATTTTTGGAGTACGGATTGGTTATATCATCCTCAAGGATCGGTGAATTCTTGGGCCGAGCTGGATTTGAACCAGCGTAGACATATCGCCAACGAATTTACAGTCCGTCCCCATTAACCGCTCGGGCATCGACCCAGGAAGAATCAATTGTCGGTTTATTGATAATTCATGGTCAACTTTTCTTTCGTCGTACCCTACTACCCCCAGGGGAAGTCGAATCCCCGCTGCCTCCTTGAAAGAGAGATGTCCTGAACCGCTAGACGATAGGGGCACGCCCACCCGATCGCCATCATACTATATTCATAGTATGAGTAGTTTTTTGGAATTGTCAATGTCAATATAATGAATGCTAGGATACGAACAACCTTTCGTGCTTTTGTGATTCCGTATACATATAATATTAATGTAAGAAAATTTCTCTATTGTTCATTCAGGAACCTTTCATTACATTATATATTCTTATATAACAATAACAATTCTTATATAAATAACAATAACAATTCTTATATAACAAAGATGAATTATATAATCTAATCATAATCAAAATAATGGAGTATAGGGGATGTCTTGCCCGACAGAAAAAGTCAAACCCATTCATTCTAATTTTCACTCATTGATTCGCGCATCATTAAGATATAATAGACATAGACTGTTATATTACTATTCATTGTTATATTACTATTCATTTCATATATGTATTTATATATGTATATGTATTTAATTGAATTAACTATTCATTGTTCCTGAATGAGCCCCCATCTGTATATGTATATTGTATATATTATATACAATATATACAAGATATAATTGTACAAGATATAATTGTACAGGTATATCCAGTAGATTCTTAGTGGGCTAAATTTGTGAATTAAACAGGCCCTTTTAACTCAGCGGTAGAGTAACGCCATGGTAAGGCGTAAGTCATCGGTTCAAATCCGATAAAGGGCTTTTCCATGAAGCTGCAATGGTCATTTTTCCGCATCCGGTAGAGATGGTATAAAAAAGGGAACTGCCTGTCAAAG